AAACATAAGAATGACATTGCCATAAATTGACAAGATAATATTTCCACTTATTCATCAAAAGAGGGGTATCTTTCGAAGCCAGAATTGATTTTCCTTGATATCTAACATAATGCATAAAAGGATCCTTGAAGAACCATAAGATGGCGACCGTAAAATCATTTTCTACCGGATATTTTATCTTTTCATAGAAATGAATTTGCTCAAAAAAGATCCCATAAGAGGTTAATCGTAAATGAGAAGATTGATTACGAAGAAAAAGGAAGATGGATTCATATTCACATACATGAGAATTATATAGGAGCAAGAATAATCGTGGATTACTTTTTGAAAAAAAAAATTTATTTGGAGTAATAAGACTATTCCTATTATAATTATAATACTCGTGAAGAAAGAGTCGTAATAAATGCAAAGAAGAGGGATCTTTCACCCAATAGCGAAGGGTTTGAACCAAGATTTCCAGATGAATGGGGTAGGGTATTAGTACATCTGATACATAATTTAAATGTGGGAATTTGTCCTCTAAAAAAGGAAATAGTGAATGAAGTGATCGTAAATTATAAGATTTTACAATTTCTGTTTCTGTCGCTTCTAAGGAAGATACTGATCGTAGGGAAAACGGAATTTCCACAATGACTGCAAATCCCTCCGATATTATTTGAGAATACAAATTTTTGTTGTACCCAAAAAATTTATTTTGGTTAGAATCATTAGCGGAAATAATCAAATGATTCTGTTGATACATTCGACTAATTAAACGTTTTATAATTAGTAAACTAGATTTATTGTCATAACCTACATTATCCAACAAAACGGATCTATTTAAACCATGATCATGAGCAAGTGCATAAATATACTCCCGAAAGATAAGTGGGTATAGGAAGTCATGTTGCTGATATCCATCTAGTTCGAAATATCCTTGAAATTCTTCCATTTTAAATTAGATTTGAACCAGAAAAGAAATAGGTGATTTATTGGGTTATCAAATGATACATAGTACGATACAGTCAAAACAAGGTATTATAGTACGATAAGAAAAGAATAGATACCTCGGAAACAAGTAAGACTCATCAACAGACTCTCTAACCTCTCTTTTTACATCTAATTGATTTATGTTCATTCTAGGGTAACAAGATGGTTCGAAGTCCTTTATTTTTTCAATCCAATCGCTCTTTTGATTTTGAAAAAAAAATCTTTATCAATATACTGCCTTCTTCTACACATTTATCTCTACCCTATAATGGGTAATAGTTAATAATTAGGACTCATAAGAAATTTTTAATCCACTCATGGGAAAAGTCTTTCCCGCATTAAGCACTAATATATTTTTAACGTCTAATTAGATCGGGCAATCAGTCAAAAATTAAGAACAGAAGCTCATTACTTTTTGTTTCCCTATAATTGGAACCATAGTTAGGCTCTACCCATTTATTCCCTCGACCAAATTTCTTTTTTATTTTATTACACGTCAAGAATTAAAATAAAGGTTTGGACCTATTCGTTAAGAATGAACTATTCTCAGAATTATCCATCGATACGACATGCTGCTTTTTCCATTCATTCCTTTCAGGATCAGTCGTGGTCTTACAAACTCTGCCGCTGGTATGGATGAATTTGTTGCTTCATACAAATGTGTAAAAGATGCTAGCCGCACTTAAAAGCCGAGTACTCTACCGTTGAGTTAGCAACCCAAATAAAATAATTAGAATGTGTAGATACAATCGGAATCCCAATAAATAAAAAAAAAAAATGGAATTGCACAACGCAATCAAAACATTAAAATAGCAAAAATTTTTTAATTTATAATTGATTATATTCTGAACATAATAAAAATGAACAGATCCGATGAAAATGCAAAAAATTATCAGATAAAAATAGGGATTATAGGAATTAAAGTAAAATATTTATAGAACGCCCCTTGTCTCTTATGTTATTGATTAATTAGTATATTTAATTAATTAGTATATAGATTTTTATTGTTTTAATCTTAATCAAAAAAAGACTTCTTGTATCACATAAAATCCAAGAGACCATTGTTTGACTGAAATAAATCTATGGGACGGAGATATAAATGGATCCTTTTATCCACGATCGGATTATATTTATTTGATACACTGTTGTCAATATGAATGTTGAGAAAAGAATACAAAAGAGAAAACAAATTAGAAATAGAACTAATATAATAATTCCAATTTCAATCGATTTTAATAAAAAAAACTAAGGACTTTTGTTGGATTGGCACTACATATATAATATTTATATACAATATTGGGGGAAGAAGAAATTAAGGAAGATAGGGGGAAAAGTAGAAAAAAAATGAGGTTTAGTCAAAAGTCAAATAAACAAGTTTAATCCTTTGTGTTTTTTATTTGTTCTAGAGTTCCACCGAAAACCACCTCATTAAGAGTAATCTGAAAATTTTATATTTATAAACCCGATACTTCATTTATTATTTATTCACTTGATCTTTTTCTATCTATTTTATTGATATAAATCAAATTTGATAGAAATCAAATAGATTTTTGTCGTTATAAAAGACAACATTCTACTCTACAGTAACAATAATAAATTAAGTATGATATGAATATAAAAAAAGAGGAAATAGCAAAGAAACTAAAAGGTTATACAAAGCTATATACAAATCATCCGCATCTTCTTTTTTTATATTTCATTAATTTTATTTTGTTTGTTGATTAAGCCGAAGTTCCGTAAAAACTCCCGCCTTTTTTGAAATATCATGAACTGTTCCTGTAGGTTGAGCGCCTTTTTCAAGGAAATATAGAATAGCAGGAACATTTAAATAGATTTGATTCTTTATCGGATCATAAAAACCCACTTTACGAAGATCTCTTCCCTCTCGTCGGGATCGAACATCAATTGCAACGATTCGATAAATGGCTCATTGGGATAGATGAACAATACCCCCCCCAGAAACGTATAAGAAGTTTTATCCTCGTACGGCTCAAGAAAATTCGAAATTATGATGATGTCTATATATAGAATTCGAATATAAAATATATCCATAAAATCATCAAATTAATTAGATTATTGATTTAAGTACTTTTTTTCTTATTTTTCCCAACCAAAAATGGTATTTGAAATTTGCACCCTCATAACTCAAGTTGAATAATTCTAAAATAACTCAAAAAAACCTTTTAGGTATTTCATTTATTGAGTGGTCTCTAACCCCTTTTTGTCTGTCTCCTTTAGAATCTATTTTTATTCTTCATTCTGATCTAGTTGTTGAGACAATTGAAAAGGGTATTTACTTGTTCCAGGATCTTTATCTTTGCCTTGAATCATTGGGTTTAGACATTACTTCGGTGATCTTTAAATCGTTTCAAAATGGCAGCAACATACCATTTTTGGGATTTATTTCTATCAAAGAATCATACGAATGGTTGATTCCTACACTTTACTTTTGATTTGATCGAAAGAGTTTTACCAATTTCAACAAATTTGACTTTTCAATTTTCTCGAATTGGATACTTTAGATTTATATCTCGAAAATATACTTACGAAGTTGTTACAATTTATTGATCGATACTAACCTTAGATTCTTGCCCTTGAGAATCAATACTTTCTACTCGAGCTCCATCGTGTACTATATTACATCACAACACTCAAAAAATGAGAGTTCCAGTGGAACAGAACAAATGATGTCGAGCCAAGAGCACTTTCATTCCTATATAAAATATAAAAAAATGGTGGATGTAAGAATCCACAGCTGATCATGTCCTTCAAGTCGCACGTTGCTTTCTACCACATCGTTTTAAACGAAGTTTTACCATAACATTCCTTCGGTTTGGAACCAGTATGTAATTGATTCGATTATGGAATCATGAATAATCATCGGTTCGGTCGGTACATAGTAATCTATACTTTTTTTATATATCAAGAATGGATAATTTATGAAGAAGTCTCCGCAAGAATTCAATCAATTTGACCCCATTTTTTATTCTTTATAATTATTTTTATTGTTTTTTATTATTTATAATTATAACTAACATAACACGAATAAATAAACACGAATAAACAAGTTATTTTGAATCCCTATCTTCATGATAGGATAAATTCAACAATTTAACACTTCTTCGAGTACCAAGAACTCATAAGCAATCATTCAAAAGATTTAATTGATTGAATAATTTACTACCTGATATCATTATTTTAATTTTGCATAAGGTTTTAGAGTAAAGACATTAGCTTTTTATCATCATTTTATCATCATAAGAGAGAGATAAATCCATATTGGATTAACCCCTCAATGATTACTAAAAAAAAGACTGATGTAAGGAAAGAGTGAAGATTTGGGTTGTTATTTTTTCATCTTTCATATTGAAAAATAGTAATATTTTACAAATCACAAATAGATTAAATTTAATATGCGTGTTATTTGAACTAGATTCAATTTGTGAAAAAGATATGATTCAGATTTCATATTAAAACAAAAAGAAACAAGAATAACATTCTCTACCAATTCTATACCAATATTATACTCTTAAACGGAAGACTGTTGGAAAAGACAATCTTTATTTTGATATATTTTATTATGATATAGATAGATATTTTATTATCTATTAAAAAAAAAAAAAAGAAAATGATCATGGGTCAGGTATGCTCTGGGACGGAAGGATTCGAACCTCCGAATAGCGGGACCAAAACCCGTTGCCTTACCACTTGGCCACGCCCCATTTCTAGTCGACACTAATAAACACTAATAGTAGTACTGGTTGTTCGTCAACTCCAGTGTAAATATCTATAAAATAGATTACTAGAATTTTTATACATGCCGACATAGAATTAAACTTAATTTATTGATCATTACATATAATTCAATTAAGATATTGTATGAAAGTATGATTTATTCTATTCTCTTTTGATTTGAGAATTGAAGGGTTTTTGATTGGGTGAGTTCAAATCAAAGAAAGTTTTTTGATCTATCTTATTTTCTTTTTATTCATTTTTCTCTTCTATGAATAATAACATATTTATAATATATT